TTAACCATTTCGATAATATATCAAAATCCATTACTCCTTGATCGAAAGGAATTCCTACGGATCCAACGAACAAAGTAAATAGGACCAATAAAAGTAGAGGCAAAAGCATAGTATTGTCTGATTCATGGGGATACGTTGAAGTGTCTTTATTTTCAAAATAAATCCTACAGGAACGTATCAGATTTCTTACATTTCCGTTCATTTTGTATATCTTCTTCGAAAAAAAGGAAACCTTTTCATTATTATTCATTGTTGATAAAAACAAATTTCTGTTAACTGGTTTGGTTCCTTCTTTCCCCCATATAGATATTGAATAGAACGAGCTATTTTGAGTGCCACTGTAATTTTGAAAATGAGCATGTAAATGACCATCAAAAGTAAGTAAATACATCCGAAACATATAAAATGCAGTTAACCCCGCCGAGAAACAAGCTATTATCGCGAAAATAGGTGAATACAACCAACTATCATTAAGAATTTCATCTTTAGACCAAAAACAAGCAAGAGGTGGAATTCCACAAAGAGAAAGTGTACCTAATAAAAAAGTATTTTTTGTAATTGGCACATATTTTGTTAAACCACCCATAAGAACCATGTTCTGACTTTTATCTGGAGAATATCCAACAATGGGTTCCATTGAATGAATAATTGATCCGGATCCTAAAAACAATAATGCTTTCGAATAGGCATGAGTGATCAAATGGAATAAAGCAGCTCGATAAGAGCCTATCCCTGGGGCTAACATAATATAACCCAATTGAGACATTGTAGAATAGGCTAAACTTCTCTTAATGTCTCTTTGAGCAAGAGCTAAAGTAGCTCCTAATAGTACCGTTATTACACCTATCAAAGAAATGAGATTCATTATGTAAGGTATGACTGTGAAAAGCGGAAGAAATCGAGCGACAAGAAAAATGCCTGCTGCTACCATAGTAGCAGCATGGATAAGAGCCGAAATAGGAGTAGGCCCCTCCATGGCATCAGGTAACCATACATGAAGGGGAAATTGTGCGGATTTAGCAACTGCACCGACGAATAATAGGGAGGCACACAGAGTAGCAAATAAAGAGTTGACCCCATTATTACGGATCAGGTTATTGAAGATTTCGAACAAATCTCGAAATTCGAAACTCCCTGTTATCCAATAAAAACCTAAGATTCCTAATAATAACCCAAAATCCCCTACACGATTAGTTACAAACGCTTTTTGACAAGCATTTGCGGCAGCCGGTCGTGTGAACCAAAAACCTATTAATAAATACGAACACATTCCCACTAGTTCCCAAAAAAGATGAATTTGTATCAAATTGGAACTAGTAACTAATCCCAACATGGAAGTATTGGAAAAACTCATATAAGCAAAAAATCTCAAATATCCTTGATCATGAGACATATAATTGTCACTATAAATAAGAACCATGATTCCAACCGTAGTGATTAGTATTGACATAATAGAAGTAAGTGGATCGATCAAGTAGCCGAACTCTAAGGAAAAATCAGTATTGATGGTCCAAGACCATAGATGTTGATAGATAGAACTGCCATTTATCTGTTGAATAGACAGATCGGACGAAAAAACCATAACTATACTTAGCAATGAAACACTAGGAAAAGTCCACATACGACGCAGATTTTTTGTTGCGGTCGGAACAAGCAGAAGTCCCAACCCTATTGACATAGTAACTGGAAGTAGAGCGAAAGGTATGATCCATGCATATTGATATGTATGTTCCATAAGAAAATCAAACTTTCTTTTTTTATTCTTATTAATTGTTTCCCATTCACCAGCCCTTATTTCTTCCGGAAGGAGCAATAATAAAATAAAAAAAAAAAAATCAAGATATACAAGATATAAAAGAACTCAAATATGATTTTTCATTCTTAATTATTCTGATTCTTTCCAAACTATTGAAAAAAAAAAACAAAAAATTCAAATGAAGAAGTTACAATTCTTCAAATAACCAAGTTACTAGTTAAAAGCTACTACCTAGTTATTAACGAAGATATTTATTAAGATAAAAAAGATGAGATTTTCCATTATTCTACTATATACATAAGATACGGTGATTTCTATCCATATTTATATCAATATAGTAAGGAAAAAGAATGATACCAAAAATTCAAGTACTTTATTCTGATATGTATCATAGGATCTGCCAATAACTCGATCCAATAAACCTAGTTTTTATTTAGTTTCTTCGGAGTCATTAACTAATTCTGGAATTGATTGGCTTCGAGTCCAATAAAACAAACTTATGTTTATGTGTTTATGAAAAATCCTAGAATACTTGTCACTTCGCATAGAACTAAAATGAGAAATGACTCAAATTCCCTTTATTTTATCAAGTAATGTATTGTTTAACGGATTAACTACTTTGATTTAATTTCAATTTTAATTATGTGGACTCTATCTCCGAGCTTGATCAATTAATAGAAAAAGGTTACATTCATTGTTGGTTTCCTAAATTAGGAAAGGGTTCTTAAGCTTTTCGATTTTATAAATGTAACATTTATAATATATATATATATTATCTAAATAGACTGAGATATGAATTGGAACCTTTTTGATTCTTATCAATGGCATCCGATTCAACGGTAGTAGATCCCGCCCGTAGACATAGATTGAATAAAGATATGAAGCCCCCAACCAGTACAAATTATTCTTTCTTCGAACATTGGATGTAATGGAAATGTGAAAAAAAAAATTCCCTTGAAAATCACATCGTTTTTTCTTTTTTCTTCTATAATTCATTTCTTTTTTTATCCTTAATGATACCATATGCGATGCTCATCTATCTGTATCCATACTTTTCTATGTTATGAAGTAAGCATAAGTATCGGCTATGGAATAAAGATAGATAATGAATAGTTAATAGAAAGAACAATCTATTTTGAATTGAACAATAAATGTCTTTCACGTCCAACTATAAAAATGAGTGACCCTTTTATTTTGAAATGGCGGTTCCAAAGAAACGTACTTCTCTGTCAAAAAAGCATATTCGTAGAAATATTTGGAAAGGAAGGGGATATCAGGCCGCGGCAAAAGCTTTATCTTTAGCTAAATCTATTTCTACCGGGCATTCAAAAAGTTTTTTTGTGCGACAAACAAGTAATAAAGCCTTGGAATGATCTGAATCTGAATCAGCATGACTCGATGAATTGGATGATTAAATTTATAAGATGAAGAATTCACATTAACTAATGTTTTGAACTCATCAATATGAGATAGAACTAGCTGTTGTGGTATGTAGAATACGAATTATTCTGTATACTAGGTTCTAAAAATGATTTCTTTTTTTGTTTGAAAAAAAAAAAAAAGAAAGAAGTAGTTAGACACAAAATACAAGGTTTCACCTTTCATTGATTGGTTTTTATAATTCGCGAGATGGGGGTTGTAACTTTCCCCATCGATTCATTTTTCACAATAACAAAACTCTTCTTTTTTTTTTTTCTTAGGAAGGGATTGGCTTATTGGATTATGTATCTCCAATAGTTATACATCATTAAGATTTTTGGAAAATCTGAAACAAGTATGAACGAGGTTAGAGCCCCCTTTTTTGTTCCAAAGTAAGGCGGGGATAAGATTCATAGTCAAAGTCAATGGATTATTGAAACTAATTGATTAAAATATTCATTTTAAACCTTTGATTTGTAGCTCTCTGAATCACTACATATCTACAAGGACTCCCTCTTGTTTCGAACAGATAAAAAAAAAAAAAAAAAAAAATAATAAAACAGCCAGGATCCCTTTTAGATCGATATTTATGGACTAAAGAATGAGTCAATCTTACGTAATCCAACCCCAATAGATCCTATCCCATGTTTGAGCTGGAGGATCGATCAATCGATATATCTAGATCTAATATCTAAATTATTTTATCTATTAATATTAGATTTCAAATCTATATATAAAAAGATCTTATCCGTTTAAATTTGATTTTCTAAGTTTTCTAAGTTAAAGTACATACAGTAGAATTCCGATAAAGATTGAAACTCTTTTGTTATACGATATGCCCGGTCCAATACCTAATGGGTTTGGTAAATCCTCACACAAATTATGTTATGTATACAATGAAGATCCCAATCATTAATACATCTTTGATACCAAACTATCCAAATTTTTATAGAAATCTTTTGGATGTAGTGATGAAGTTGTGATATATAAAAAATATTGTTTTATTTTGTTCATTGAAAAATGAATCTTTTTCATTTCGGATCTATCAAATCAGATAAATGAGAAATGAATCGTCAAAAAATGAGAAAAAAAAATTCTTAGTTCTATACCCGGACTCAGGGCATAACCGTCTAGTTCCAACTATTCCAGAAGAACTTATAATACGGAAAAGCCCGCTGTTTAAAATGACCCCCTGCCATGATACTAAGGATTATTGAGCGTTTAAATATTTATTTGAACGGGTCTTTATTCATCGATTCTAACATTTCCTAAAATAGATTGCATTAAATCCCTCAATCTCGACGATTGAACATCATATGGACTATGATTATTTCGATGAAGCCGCCATGGTGAAATTGGTAGACACGCTGCTCTTAGGAAGCAGTGCTAGAGCATCTCGGTTCGAGTCCGAGTGGCGGCATCCTCTAAAAAAGGCACAATAGATCCTATAATGAATTCAATTCCGGATTTCCATTCCGTAATTGGGGATACCCCCCTAAAAAAAATTATGATATTTGCCACTTTAGAACATATATTAACTCACATCTCTTTTTCTATCATTTCAATTGTTATTACGATTCATTTGATGACCTTATTAGTCCATGAAACCGTAGTACTATTTGATTTGTCAGAAAAAGCCATGATGGCTACCTTTTTCTGTATAACTGGATTATTAGTTACTCGTTGGATTTATTCGAGACATTTGCCGTTAAGCGATTTATATGAATCTTTAATGTTTCTTTCATGGAGTTTCTCCATTATTCATATGTTTCCTAAAAGACGGAACCAGAAAAGTTATTTAAGCGCAATAACCGCGCCAAGTGCT